AAGAATTCTAAGGATTCTCTTAGCCCATTCGGAAGGATCTCATCTCCTAATTATACACGACTGTTTATGTCTATAGCACGACTATTTGATGAAATTAAATTGGAGGGAAGTGGAATAAATGGCCGATACTACTGGAAGGATTCCTCTTTGGATAATAGGTACTGTAACTGGTATTCTTGTGATCGGTTTAATAGGTATTTTCTTTTATGGTTCATATTCCGGATTAGGTTCATCTCTGTAGTAATCGGATGAATTGAGTTGTAGACATGAAAGCGTAGGAACTTGACGGGATTCCCTTCTTTCTTTGTCTGATTCGAGGGGAAGGGCCCGTTGGGTTCTTAAGAATCAGATTTTTTTCGTGTAGTGTAAATGGCAAGGCGGATTTATTTTTAAGTTGTTTTAAAAAATCAAAAAATCCCATTCTCTGGTGCTTTTGAAAAATGAACTTTATTGATTGATTCAAAATACCCGTTCTTTGATCTTGATAGTATCTATGGATCTTTTCCAAGTTAGACGAAAGGGAAAATTACGCAAATTACCCGGAATCAATATATTTCTGTAGATTTGATATCGGACAAATACTTTCTATACTCTTACTCCATTTATATTGAGTTTTTTTTATTTTTATTTGAGTATCTCAGAAAAATGGAAAGTTCATTGATGAATAAGTTCTATTTAATTTAATTAATAGAATTTCATTCATAAAATGAACTTCCCCCTTTTTTTTGTCCACTACTCTATTGTAATGTAATTGTACGTAAAAAAAAAAAGTTCTGATACATCTGGAAAACCGCCACCAAGACTAGGAATTTTTGACGAACAGGATCCAAAATTATTAATCTTTGGACACAAGAAAAGGAATTTTCTCTACCCTTTTCTTGTGTCCAAAGAGTAGGAAGACGAATAATCCCCCTAGACTTTTTTGTTTCCCGCATTTCGAGTTCGTTCTATTACCCGTTTATTATACGAATATCTATACCAATTGGATTCTAGTTGAAATCGAATCAAATGCCTCCCATTGAAATCTAGCAAAAACAAAAATCACATAGTCGTACTAATGCAATTTGGCTAAAAAAAAAATCATAAAGTAAATAAAAGGTTTTTCATAATTTCATTTTTTTTCATACATAATCGACAACAAGAATCGAGTTCTTTTTACGACCTTGATGTTGATAAATTCGCGAGTCTAGAAATTCATTTCGGCCAATTGAACTTTCTCAAACTGTTTCTTTTTAAGAACCAAAAAGATTTGTGCCAAAACAACAGATCCCAAGAAGAACAAAAGACCTTGTACACGTAATGGATCTTGAAGTACTATTTCGGCATCTCCCTGACCAAATCCACCAACATTTGGATTACTGGTTAATGGTTGATCCAATTTGATGGATTCACCCTCGGAAACAAGAAGTTCCGGTCCTGGAGGGATAATATCAACCACTTGACGTCCATCCGACGGATCAGTGATGGATATTTCATATCCTCCCTTTTCTTTTCGTATGATTTTACTTACTATACCTGCTCCCGTCGCATTATAAACTGTATTGTTACTCTTGCTTCCGTCGGGATAAATCTGACCCCTTCCCCTATTCCCCCCTACGTATATAGGATATTTTAAGAAGTGAACATCTTTCTTAGTAGCGGGGTCGGGAGAAAGAATAGGAAAGGTGATTTCACTATATTTCTGACCGGGGACAGGCCCTATCACAAGAATATTTTTTTTAGCAGGGCGGTAGTTCAGAAAAGACAAATTTCCTATCTTTTCTTTCATCTCTGGAGAAATACGGTCGGAAGGAGCTAACTCAAAACCCTCCGGTAAAATAAGAACAGCCCCTACATTCAAACCGCCCTTCTTACCATTAGCAAGAACTTGTTTCACTTGTTTATCATAAGGAATTCGAACAACTGCTTCAAATACAGTATCCGGAAGTACTGCTTGTGGAACCTCAATATCTACTGGCTTGTTAGCTAAATGGCAATTCGCACATACAATACGCCCGGTCGCCTCTCGTGGATTTTCATAACCCTGCTGTGCAAAAATGGGATATGCACTTGCAATCGACGTATGGGTTATGATACATATCATGAGCGATACGGAAATAGATCGAGAAATCTGTTCCTTTATCCAAGCAAAAGTATTTTGAGTTTGCATAGTCTAATCATTGATCCGAAAATTTCTACAATAAGTTGGGATAGGTCGCTAGTACAGGGCCCTATCCACGATTCTGCTATTTTCTAGAATTTTACTGAAATACTCTGGGATGGAAAATCCACCGGATAGAAGGTTTTTGGATTAGAGATTACTATTGGTGGATCATTTGTCAATCATTCATTGAATGATAAATAACTACCAGTGACGGAGATACACGATTTAAATAACGGAAAATCCAATATTTAAAAATAGTATCCAGAATAACTGGAAAGGTGGAAACAAGACCAGATATAATTTGATCATTATGAACAAATCCAAAATCTTTGTAGACAGAACTAATCATTAGCTCCCACCCGTGGGGTGAATGAAATCCGATACATAAATCCGTTATTAAAAGAATCAAAAAAGCTTTTATTGTATCACTTAAGTTATATAGGAATTCCTGAGTCCAAGAGTTAAGAATAACAAGTTCTTCATTACCTAAAATAGAATAGCCGCTTAGAATAACAAAACAGATTATATTTGTTGATAAGTGGAAAATCATATGGATACGATCTTCGTTGTGTATCGTGATTAATTGAATCGTTTCTTTTTGGATTCCTATAGAAAGCTTTTGTAGATGTGTCTCCGAGTATTCCTTGAAAATTTCGTCTAAGAGCAGGATTTCTTCTAATTCTATGAACTTTTCTAGAAGATTTTTTTTTTGAATATCATTCCAAAAAATTTCGGATTGACCAGTATTCGACCAATTAGTAATCCAAGATTCCATACTTTTCATAAATGAGAGAGAAATCCCCCAAGGCAAAAAGACTATAGATGCAAGATACAAAAGGGGGGTAGGTGTTTTCTTTTTTGCCATTTTTCATCTGTGAATTGGTAATGAACCCCGTTGACTCTCTGTGATCTAATAGTTTTTTCACACGTGAGTTCTAGACAAGGTATCAAATCTATTTTTTGTGATTTTGTTTCAATATCTAGAGCGAATACAGAAATAGACTAAGACTTCGATTCGAATTCAAATGAAGAAATAAGAAAAAAGAGTTTTGTTTTATAGTTATTCCAGAGAATATAGGCCGGCTTTGACTCGACTAAACGTTCAGGTGAAACTTCAGTTAAGTTATCTTATAGATTATAGAAAAAAGATTCTTGTATTTTTTCCTCTTGCTGAGAAAGCATTCCTTCTTCAGCCCATTTTTTTCTCAAAAGATTTCAATTGGTACGCGCAAGAAAAGGGCCAATTCCGCGGCTTTTTCTTCCATTTGTCGTGGAATCAAATTCTCATCAGCCCGGGTCAACGGAATAGTCCCCCGGCCTCTAATATTTAGATAAAGGATACAGCGAGCAGAAATACCCTCTTTGACTTCTAGTCTAATGGATTGAATATCCTTTAGACGGAATCGAAGGAATATGCGACGGTTTTTTCCAGGGAATCCCCAACGAAAAATACAACCCCTTCCTTTCTTTCTATCGAATCGATCATAACCACTACCTACATTCAAGGAAATTGTGCACCACAAATAAGAACTAATAAAGAGACCCGCAATCCCGTAGAAAGACATCACGATCCCTTGTGGAAAAAAAAGGATTTGCTGAGACGGAAAAAAAGATATCAAATTTTTACCAAGATAACTAGAAGTTCCAACCACTAAGAATCCTAATGAACCTAAAAAAACGACAAGGGCCCAGAAAAAATTACTTAGTTTTCGAGATCCCGTTCTAACTTCTATCCATACATGTTCTGATCGCCAACTCATAGTTTATTTTATTTTATTGAAATTATTGAAATTTGGGAGAATACCCCAAATTATTTTAACTTTCCTTTGCTGTTTACGAAGGAACTCTCAGAAACTAGTACTAGTTTGATGTGAACTAGTACTAGTTTGAGATGAACCATTTATTTATAAATAGTAGTAGTAAGGAATAATTCATGAAATTGGTTCAATCTAAAATAATAATAACATACCCCCCATACATATGATCCAAATATACATATCGATATACACCTAGATCCACCAACTTTACACATTTTAGTCATCAAATGATCCTGATCTATTTGAAACTAGCTAGAATTCATCTACCTATAGATCATTTTCTGCAGACATAAGAACTTTTTCGGCAGAAAAAATATTTTAGACCCTATTTCCCCCAAAAAGATCTGTGTTATGCTCCAAATCTTAGTTTCCAAAAAAAGGATGAGCCCCCGGATCTAAACAATCTTGTTTTTTTGAACATGAAGAAATAAAGAAGCCATTGCAAGTGCCGGAAATACTAAGCCTACTAAAGGCACAAAAATAGAGGGAAAATGGAAAGTTGTCATAAAATGGAGTACCTCGATTGACTATTTGCACCTGTTATTTTTTTTTTTTGAATATTTTAGATTTCTAATAATTAAAACTCTTAATTCTAATTATTACGAATTTTTAAATTCATAGTAGAGATATAAGTATCTAAAGCGGATCTATAGAAATAGAATAAGTCCAAGAAATTTAGAACTAAATAGATGGACTTATTCGTGAAAGATATGTATGACAATTTTTTATTTCTTTTTTACTTCAATTCTGATAAGCTAACTACTTGTTTCCTACAAATCCACTAATTAAATCAACTAGTTGAACTTAGCGTACTCTAGGTGAGTAGAATTTGACTTCAAAGGAAAGAAGCCGTGGAACTGCAATAATTCACTAAGAACGGTTTTTAAAAGATTACGCGGTACGATTAGGTCGAATAAGCCCTTCTCGAATAAATTTTCAGTCTCTTGTGAACCTTCCGGTACTGTTATCTTCAAGAGTTCTTCAATTACTCTTTTACCCGCAAATGCAATGTAGGCGTTGGGTTCGGCAATAATGATATCTCCCAACATGGCAAAACTAGCCGTTACCCCACCGGTAGTAGGGGATGAAAGAATTGGTACAAAAAATAACTTTTCCTTTGATTGAAAATCATATAAGGCAGAGGATATTTTGGCCATTTGCATCAAGCTCAAACTCCCTTCTTGCATGCGTGCCCCCCCCGAAGCACACACTATAATAAGAGGTAGAGATTGGTTGGTAGCGTACTCAATTAAACGGGTGATTTTATCCCCAACTAAGGATCCCATACTACCTCCGATAAACTCAAAATCCATAACCCCAATTGCTACAGGAATATCATTTAGTCGACCTATGCCTGTTTGAACAGCCTCCGTTAATCCCGTCTTTGTTTGATAAGAATCAATATAATCTTCATAAGGTTCCTCATTGAATTCATCCGAATCCAATTCATCTGAATGCAATTCATCTGAATGCAATTCATCCGAATGCAATTCATCCGAATTGGATTTATCCGAATCCAATTCATCCGAATGCAATTCATTCGAATTGGATTTATCCGAATCCAATTCATCTGAATTCAATTCATCCGAATGCAATTCATCCGAATTGGATTTATCCGAATCCAAATAAGGTTCTTCCTCAATGAACCTAGATGAATTGAATGTACCCGAAACCAAATAAAGTTGCTCCGCGATTTCATCCTCATCCAATCCACGAGCCGCCCACTCCAACCCCAACTTCGGTAGCTGATTTATGAACTTCAAATCCCTGATGATATCAGAAAAATCCTCATTCCACATCAACCATTTGGACCGATCAAAATGATAATCTATAATAATTTTCATATATTCATTTTTCTTTTTTCGCAACTTCTCTAAAACTGCATATAATAGGTCACTTCTCAGTCTTTCGATCCACATATCCCCAAGTACTTTTTGAATCGACTCCAAATACAAGTCCGCGATTAGGCGAATCAGACAATCAATTTCCGTTAGAATGTGCTTTATTGGCTTCCAATTCTTTTTCTTTTCTTCTTCTTCTTTTTGACTAAGAAAATCTCGAAGCTCCTCCTCGAGATCGCGAGACACCAAATTTTCGTCCATAGAATCCCAGGTGTCGGAATCAATCGAACTTTCGATTCTTTCTGAACTACTCATTTTCAAGTGATATTCGCAAGATTCACAAATTTTTAATTTTACAACTTGCTTATAATTTAAGTTATAACAATTTTCGCATAGAACCCACAAATGTCGATATTTTTGACTTGAATCGAGATCGTTAGATCTAGTCAAATCACCAGTGTCCCCCCCGATTTCAAGACCTTTATTAAGGTTTTCAGCCTTACTACTCGAATCTTCAGTACTATTTTCAATAGTCAAAAGATTGTCCGCCGATTTTCTTATAACTTCAAACTCGCTTGTTAATTCTTTACATTGAATGGTCATAAAATAAGACTCCCTTCCTGTAAAATGATGAATAGTTATAGCTCACTTTGATGTGGAAACGTAAGTTAAGTATGGAAACGTAAGTTAAGTATGGAAGTCTAGTTATAGTGATTGGCACTGTGATACATAATTGCTTAATTCTTCAGTATACCGAAACTTCTCACTTTGCTGTGGAAATGTGGAATCGTAGTTATAGTCATTGGGACTATGATACATAATTCCTTAATTCTTCAGTATACCGTCAATTCGAATCCCCGTCAAGCAGTATCAATTGGAATTGATCATATCCTCAATTCGAATCTTTGTCAAGATTCAATTATTATTATACGGTCAATTCGAATCTTTGTCAAGATTCAATTATTATTATATGGTCAATTCAAATCTTTGTCAAGATCAATTGACCATATCCTCAATTCGAATCTTTGTCAAGTATTCTATTGTCCATTTGTATATCTGTCAATTATTCTAGCGTGAATTTGAATATATTGACATATATTCCAATTAGCTATTAGTTCTTATCCGACTAAACAATCACTACTAACAAGAAGTGTGAAAAAGGATTCTCTTTGATTTTTTTTGTGGGAATCTGGGGGTAAGACTTCACTATGATATGAATAGGATCAAATTCCTTTCATTTGAAACAGAATGATAAAGAGTTTTTTCCTGTGTCTTCGCATCGAACAACAAAAAAGAAAGATTTTTTCTTTCCTAGAACCTAGAAAGAATCTTTTCCTAAAATCTCGTCTAATAACTAAAGTAAGAATTTATGGTTCTATTACAACATGGAACAAAAAAGACAAAATGCAGGATGGGTCGAAAGGTTTATGATACTTCGAAAGAATAGACCAATCCGAAGGATCCATAGGTTTCATTGTGGATCCAAGACAACAATAGAAACACTTGAGTCTTAGATTTTTGAAGACAAATCTGCGATATCTAGAGATATAAAATATGTATTTATTATCCAAAATACGTGCAATAGAATATTTGTAGTCGGAGTCGGCCCACCCTTTTATTTTAGTAGTAGTATACATAGAAATAAAAGGGTGGGCCGAGTTTAATTGCAATTCAATTAATAGAACGGAGACTAATTACG